GCTATCTTTCTCTTTGAATGAGATCTCAATTCCAGCTACGGTTTCATTAGATATCTGACAACTAGAATCCCTCTTTTTTCCGATCCGGTTCCTCCACCACCGCGAACCCCGGTTAGATTCAGGCATGATACGCTTTTTCTTTCTTGGGAGAACCCAAGTACTCTCTTGCGGATCCATGAAACAACTCTCATAAATCTTTTTCCTTTTTGGAAGATACAGGAGCAAAACAATCAACCTATTTCTATTGGAAGACCAAAAAGATTCTTCCAATGTCTCCTTTCTGGGTCCAATGGAATTCATAGGTATAGGAAGAAGCCCCATCAAATAGAGATTTTTTCTTTCAACCATCTTTCGATTGTTAATACGAGATATAAGGACCACTACTACAAGCAGTACTACACCTTTGATCGTGAAATATCGATTGCTTGTTGCACCCTGTGAATCACGTGAAAGTAGGATACTCCAAATTCGGGGGTCAAAGAGTTTCATAAAACGTTCTTGGTGGAAAAAAATGTGAGTGAAAGATCCCACTGAATCGAATTTGATCCATGAATCTAAGAAATAGTGAGAATTCTTGATCTCTCTCAATATCTCTCTCAATTCGAATATCCAGGATTTGAATTGATGTCGTTTCATTGATTCCTCCTAAAGATTTCATTTCAATTGGAATTTGGTTATTCACGATGTACGATGATCCCTGTTAAGCATCCATGGCTGAATGGTTAAAGCGCCCAACTCATAATTGGCAAATTCGTAGGTTCAATTCCTGCTGGATGCACGCCAATGGGAACATTCAATAAGTCTATTGGAATTGGCTCTGTATCAATGGAATCTCATCATCCATACATAGCGAATTGGTATGGTATATTCATACCATAACATATGAACAGTAAGAACTATAATTCTTATCGATACTGGAACTCATAGGGAAGAAAATGGATTTATGGATGGAATCAAATATGCAGTATTTACAGAAAAAAGTATTCGGTTATTGGGGAACAATCAATATACTTCTAATGTCGAATCAGGATCAACTAGGACAGAAATAAAGCATTGGGTCGAACTCTTCTTTGGTGTCAAGGTAATAGCTATGAATAGTCATCGACTCCCGGGAAAGGGTAGAAGGATGGGACATACAATGCATTACAGACGTATGATCATTACGCTTCAACCGGGTTATTCTATCCCACCTCTTATAGAGAAAAGAACTTAAAGCAAAAGACTTAATAACACGGCAATACATTTATACAAAACTTCTACCCCGAGCACACGCAATGGAGCCGTAGACAGTCAAGTGAAATCCAATCCACGAAATAATTTGATCTATGGACAGCATCGTTGTGGTAAAGGTCGTAATGCCAGAGGGATCATTACCGCAGGGCATAGAGGGGGAGGTCATAAGCGTCTATACCGTAAAATCGACTTTCGACGGAATGAAAAAGAGATATCTGGTAGAATCGTAACCATAGAATATGACCCTAATCGAAATGCATACATTTGTCTCATACACTATGGGGATGGTGAGAAGAGATATATTTTACATCCCAGAGGGGCTATAATTGGAGATACCATTGTTTCTGGTACAGAAGTTCCTATATCAATGGGAAATGCCCTACCTTTGAGTGCGGTTTGAACTATTGATTTACGTAATTGGAAGTAACCAATTAGGTTTACGACGAAACCTAGGAATCGATCACTGATCCAATCGGAGTACCTCTACGGGATAGACCTCAACAGAAAACTGTTGAGTAACGGCAGCAAGTGATTGAGTTCAGTAGTTCCTCATAGAAAATTATTGACTCTAGAGATATGGTAATATGGAGAAGACAAAATTGTTTGAAGCGCGCACAGAACCGGAAGCGCCCCTTGTTTCAAAGAGAGGAGGACGGGTTATTCACATTTAATTTGATGGTCAGAGGCGAATTGAAAGCTAAGCAGTGGTAATTAGAAAGACCCCCGGGGAAAAATAGAGATGTCTCCTACGTTACCCGTAATATGTGGAAGTATCGACGTAATTTCATAGAGTCATCCGGTCTGAATGCTACATGAAGAACATAAGCCAGATGACGGAACGGGGAGACCTAGGATGTAGAAGATCATAACATGAGTGATTCGGCAGATTTGGATTCCTATATATCCACTCATGTGGTACTTCATCATACGATTCATATAAGATCCATCTGTCTAGATATCATCATATACATCTAGAAAGCCGTATGCTTTGGAAGAAGCTTGTACGGTTTGGGAAGGGGTTTTGATTGAGAAAAAAGAAGAATCTACTTCAACCGATATGCCCTTAGGCACGGCCATAC